TTCCTCAGTATCTCATATGGGTTTCATAATTATAGGAATTGGTTCTATCACCGATATGGGGCTCAACGGAGCCCTTTTACAAATTATCTCTCATGGATTTATTGGTGCTGCACTTTTTTTCTTAGCGGGAACGACTTATGATCGAATACGTCTTGTTTATCTTGACGAAATGGGTGGAATAGCTATTTCAATGCCAAAAATATTCACGATGTTCAGTAGCTTTTCAATGGCCTCCCTTGCATTACCGGGTATGAGTGGTTTTGTTGCCGAATTACTAATCTTTTTTGGACTAATTGCTAGTCCAAAATATCTTTTATTGACAAAACTCCTAATTATTTTTGTAATGGCAATTGGAATGATATTAACTCCTATTTATTTATTATCTATGTTACGGCAGATGTTCTATGGATATAAGATATTTCATACCCCAAACTCTTATTTTTTGGATTCTGGACCACGAGAGTTATTTCTTTCGATATCCATTTTTTTACCCGTACTGGGTATTGGTATATATCCTGATTTCGTTCTTTCACTATCAGTTGAAAAAGTTGAAGTTATTCTATCTAATTCTTTTTATAGATAGTTTTCCTGAATAAAAAAATTTTATCATTTTGAAAATGTTCGTTGTATAATGACAAAAAGAAGACTTTTCTTCTTATTTTACGTTAAAAATTGGAACTGGCGAGAACCCGGTGAATCAAATATTCTAGTGATTCACCGGATTCTCACGAGTTAACACAAAGTTTTTTATCTGATATGTGTTGTACGCTTTTCTATTCCTATTGGTAAGAACCCCTCTTCTTGGATTCAATTAGATGTTAATGGAAATGAACCATAACTATGTAGTCCTATTCCTAAAAGATTGACCCCAAAATAACATATCCAAATTAGAAGAAATCCAATAGACGCCACAATTGCTGAATTTATACCCTTCCATTTTCGATTTGTTCGAGTATGTAAATAAATCGCGAATACCATCCAAGTAATAAAAGCCCAAGTTTCTTTTGGGTCCCAACTCCAATAGGATCCCCATGCTTCGTTAGCCCAGACTGCTCCAGAAAGAATTCCTACGGTTAAAAAGACAAATCCTAGACTAATAACCCGATAACTCCAATAATCCAATTGTTGAATCAATTGCGACCTGTAATAATTCTTTGGAGAAAAAAAAGAAGTGTTTTGTAAAACATTACTTCGTTCATTCATGTATTCAATTTCACCAAAGAAAAATGACTCATTAAAATTTATTAAATGATTACGCATACAAAAAAACTTTCTGTTTTTTCTAACTGTAATGACTAGAAGTGATACTGATAATAATGATCCACCTAAAAGGGCTGCATAGCCTAATATCATCATACTTACGTGCATTATTAACCACTCAGATTGAAGAGCGGGTACTAATATTGTAGATTCGTGTATTTCAGTTAAAAGACCTGACGTAGCAAAGCCCTGGGTAAAAATAGCACTTGGCCCAATTATTGTGCTTAGAATATTTTGATTTTTTTTGAAATATGCAATTATATGAATAAGAGAAAAACTCCATGAAAGAAATATTAATGATTCGTATAAATCACTTAGTGGAAAATGTCCTGAATAAATCCAACGAGTAACTAATAATCCTGTTATACAGAAAAAAGTAATTATCATGCCCTTTTCGGATGAATGATATAGTTTTACGATTTCATCAACTAAAAAGGTTATCAAATAAATTGTAATTATAATTGAAACGATCGAAAAAGAAATATGAGTTAATATATGCTCTAAGGTTGAAAATATCATAAAATTAAAATGAAAAAAGGACTCCCTTAATTATAAACTCGAAATCGGGAATTGAATTCATTATTCATTATAGGATCTATTTACTTTTTTTAGGAGATGACATGCCGCTACTCGGACTCGAACCGAGATGCTATAGCACTGCTTCCTAAGAGCAGCGTGTCTACCGATTTCACCATAGCGGCTTGTCTTGAACTCATAATAACCTATGAATAAACAATCGTCTAGATTTAAGATGCAATATTGTTTAGGAACGATTCAAATTGCTGAATAAAAATTCGTTCAAATAGGTATTTGAAGGTTCATTATTTTAGTTTAAGGCTTTAGTTTTCTTGTGTATTTTATACTCCCAACTCTTGATAGTCCGACTTTAACTTAAGGGGCAGAACTCCCCACAAAAACATTTTTTTAATGAACTCTTTTTTTTCTTTCCAAAATCGAAACCAAAAAAATTAATTTGACTACGTAACAAAAAAAAAAAAAAAAAGAACTCATTTTGGCTCATTCAAAATTGATACTGAAATATATTTTCACTAAGTGGTTTTGAGTGGATTTATGATCAGATATATATGAGTCTGTATAGGAATTCATAGAAAATTGAAAAGTAAAAGTAAGAAAGTTGCACAAAAAGGTTTCAAATTTTAATCAATTAGTTTCAATTATTTTAGTAACGAAAGATTTTTGTTACGCCTTTCTAAGTGTATCTATAGAAAAAACCTTACAG